ATTTGTCGAACAAGAGCATGATACGTAATCAAGATAGGATCGGAACAAAATAATGACATTCAGATGTTGACTTGTTTTCGGGGGCACCTTGATGAGATAGGCAAAGGAAAGCCTATTGAAATAATGAGTTATATCTTGGGTGAATTATTTAGTGACAAGTGCGGTCCGAAAGAACCATTGAAGTCAGAACATAACAAAAAATTGTGCACGAAAAACGGATAAGATTTTTATCTTTTTGTATCTGTAGACTAAATAAATTAAAATAAAGCTTTTCTTTATCTTTACTTCATGTGTAACATAGTTATTATCCTTTGTTTAATTGGGAGAGATGGCTGAGTGGACTAAAGCGTCGGATTGCTAATCCGTTGTACGAGTTATTTGTACCGAGGGTTCGAATCCCTCTCTTTCCGTTTCTTCTGATGACTTGAGATTTTCTTTCGAATTCGAAAGAAAATCTCGAACACTTTTTTATCATAGTATAGTTAAATATCTAGAATAGATAAAATCATAAGAAAATCAAGCAACAAAACAACGAAAAATTCATTATTTTTTTTTTATTCTTCACGGCCAGGATTACGCCCCGGATCATTAGATAGGAATCCAAAGATGAAGAGAGAAACAAAGAATATCACCACTGTGTAAACGAAGAGTTTGAGAGTAAGCATTACAAAATCTCCAAGATAAGATCATTTTTGGTAAAAAGGGAATAGATTATCCGTTTTTATACCACACATTCCATTTTGACACCAAACCAAGAAATAAAGTAGTTTCTATAAAAGAAACTCATTTTCATTTTAAAAAAATTTATTTGTAATAAGACTCTTTCGGTATTAAAATTATCTTTCGTGTGCACAATTCATTATTGTGGGACCCTTCTATAGGGTCCTTGTTTACTGGAAGTAGAAGTTCAGACTGAGGTGAGGAAATGAGGGGATGGGATTAAAATTCATCGCGCTTATCCAAGAATTTCCGTGTTTGAATTGAAGGTTTACAATGTAAGACTTATCTGATCTTATCAATTGATTGTTAGAATCTTTTTTTTTCTTTTTTTATTGAATAAATCATGAATGTTTGTAGGACAGTATTAAAGATCTTATCGAAAACTTACAGCAGCTTGCCACACAAAGGCTAAGAGCAAAAAGAACAAAGGTATGACTGGCATAACATCTACGATTGGATTGAAAAAAGCGTAAGCCTCTGGCAATTTGGCAAAGAAAAAATTACTAGGAAGTATAGAATTAAGATAAATACAGATCAAACTAAAGATATTAAGCATAAAAAATGTTTCATTCTTGTAAATAATTGTATTTTGATTGAGTTATCGATATAAGATTAAAAATTTTAAATAGACCAAAAATCCTTCTTTTTCTTTGACTAACCCAATCAAAAATCCTTAAACTTTCAAACGAAAATGGAAGGAAAAAAAAAAAAAAATGAATCATTCTTCTTGGTATTCGAAGAAATGTAAATTTTGTTAATCTATCCTTATTGAGTAACTTCTTTCCTTTGTGGGTCATTGGATTATTCGGCTAATAACGTATATTCATTCTGTTCTGGTATTGGAAATCTAATTAAAGACTTTTCTTTAGTTTTGTTCGATAAAGAAAAGAATTGGATCTTTCATGATTGATCGTCTTATCTTGACCAATCTATTGACGAAGTGGATTGCAAAAATAATTAGTTTATTCGTGTTCTTTAGAAATGGTTTATGTTTAATAATTAATAATATGAGTTAATAAAATTTAATTCTTGTTGAGACTTCTCCAGATCAGATTTTCAGATAAATACCCATACATATAGAAAAAAAAGACTAAAGTATATATTATTATGTATCGATTGAGCCAATGATTATTCATGATTCCATATTGAATCAATTCCCTACCGGTTCCAAACTAGAGGAGAGGAGTGTTATGGTAAAACTTCGTTTAAAACGATGTGGTAGAAAGCAACGTGCGACTTGAAAGACACGATCGGTTGTGGATTCTTACAGCCACCATTTTTGATATAAGAATTTTGAGGTGCTCTTGGCTCGACATAGTTTGTTCCGTTTTACTAAAAACCCCATTTAATTGGTTGTGGGTTAAAGTAAATAGTACACGATGGAGCTCGAGCGGAAAGAATTAATTCATTTCTCAGAGGTAAGGATCTAGGGTTAATGTCAATTAATAAGTTGTAACAACTTCGTAAACATATCTTCGATATAGAAATAAAAAAGATTTTATTTTAACAAAATCCCCCCCCCTTTTTTTTTACTATTTCGATAAAAAGTGTATCACACGGAAATCAAGCGTTCGTATGATTCTTCGATATTCAATAAATAAAAAAAAAAAAAGGTATGTTGCTGGAAGTAATGTCTAAACCTAATGATTCAAAATAAAGATAAACGATCCTGGAACAAGAAAACGCCAATTTCAATTGTCTCAACAATTTGAGCAGAATAGAATAGAATAAGGAATACAAAAAATTGGCTATAGATAGCTCAATAAATGAAATGTCAAGGACTCGGGATTTTTTTCCTTTGAACTCTTTGATAATTATCCAACTTGAGTTATAAGTACGAATGGTTTTTTCGGTCAAGGAAGAATAAAAAGGAATAAAATAATAAATAGAATAGATAGTGTAATTTAATTGAATTGATGATTTTAGGGATCTATTTGCCACTATATATACTATGACATAAATTAGAATCATTCTTTCTCGAGCCGTACGAGGAGAAAGCCTCTTATACGTTTCTAAGGGGGGAATTATTCGTCTATATCTATCCCAATGAGCTATCTATCGAATCGTTGCAATTGATGTTCGATCCCGAAGAGAAGGAAGAGATCTTCGGAAAGTGGGTTTTTATGATCCGATAAAGAATCAAACTTATTTAAATGTTCCCGCTATTCTATATTTCCTTGAAAAAGGTGCTCAACCTACGGAAACTGTTCATGATATTTTAAAGAAGGCAGAGATATTTAAGCAACTTCGTGTTAATTACACGAAATAAAAAAACGAAAAATAAATGAGGGGTGGCCCTAGGCTAGTTTTGTATAATTTTTTATTCTCTCTGTAGGTTATTTATGAAGTGCCAATCCAACGCAAGTCCTTATTATTATTTTTATTTTTTTAGCGTTCATATTGACAATAGTGTATTGAACAAATATAATTGATCGTGGATAAATAGATCCACGCCCTATAAGTTTTTTTTTTTTTTTACTTTACTTCATGTAAGTGATGGGTTCCTTGGATTCGATTAACATAAACACAATAAGTCTCTTCTGAATAAACAAAAAATTAATTCAATTAAAAGAAAAGGTTGATCCATAACATAATTTATATATATATCTATTATCTATTAATTTATTATATTTTAATTTAGATCTGGTCATTTTTATGTTCATAATTGACTAAAAAAAAAATGTTTTTTGATCTGGTTATGCAATCTAATTTATCTCTTTTTTTATTCCGATCGTATCTACACACCATAATTCCATTTTTGGGTTGCTAACTCAACGGTAGAGTACTCGGCTTTTAAGTGCGGCTAGAATCTTTTACACATTTGGATGAAGCAACGGATTCGTCCATACCGTTGGTAGAGGTTGTAAGACCACGACTGATCCTGAGAGGGAATGAATGGAAAAAATAGCATGTCGTATAAATGAATAACTTTAAGATAAGAGTACTTAATCCTTACAGAATCGGTACAAAATATTGTTTGGATTCTTGGAATTTTAATTTTTAGAGCGGTACAAAAAAATCAATTCATGGTTGGATCGAGTGAATAAATGGATAGAGCCGAAAAGCTCAAATTACAGGGAAACACAAAAAGCAACGAGCTTCTGTTCTTAGTTGAATAATTACCCGATCTAATTATACGTTAGAAATATATTAGTTCCTGGTGCGGGAAAAGGTTATGAAATAACCTTAAAAAAAGTGGATTCTCCACTTTTTTATGAATCCTAACTATTAACTATATCCCTGAGTGGAGACGAATGTGTAGAAGAAACAGCATATTGAGAAACATAATTTATTCTAAAGTCAAAAGAGCGATCGGGTTGCAAAAATAAAGGATTGATAACCATCTCGGTATCTTATAAAAAAAAAACAATTGGATGGAAAGAGAATCCGTTGATTAATCATCTCCAAGGTATCCATTATTTTCATACTATATACCCGGATACCTTGTTTTGACTGTATCGTACTATAGTATCATTTGATGGCCCGAGAAATAAAATCCCCAGTTTTGGTTCAAATCTAATTTCAAATGGGGGAATTACAAGGATATTTAAAGATAGATAGATCTCGAGAACGAGACTTCCTATATCCACTTCTCTTTCAGGAATACATTTATGCACTTTCTCATGATCATGGGTTAACTAAATCGATTCCTTATGAGTCTATGGAAATTTTAGGTTATGATAATAAATATAGTTTACTAATTGTTAAACGTTTAATTACTCGAATGTATCAACAGAAGCATTTTATTATTAATGATTATAATAATAATAAAATAGGGCATAATCCAATTTTTAATTCTCCAATTATATCAGAGGGGTTTGCAGTCATTGTCGAAATTCCATTCTTACTGCGATTAGTATCTTCCCTAGAAGGTAAAGAAATAGAAAAGTCTATTAATTTACGATCTATTCATTCCATATTTCCTTTTTTAGAGGATAAATTATCACATTTAAATCATGTATTAGATATACTAATACCCTATCCTATCCATCTTGAACTATTGGTTCAAACCCTTCGCTATTGGATACAAGATGCCCCTCTTTTGTACTTATTGAAATTCTTTCTCTACGAGTATCATAATTGGAATAGTCTTATTACAAAAAAACGAATTTTTTTTTTTTCAAAAGAGAATCAAAGATTATTTCTGTTCCTATATAATTTTTATGTATATGAATCGGAATCGATATTCCGTTTTCTCCGTAAACAATCTTCTCATTTACGATCAACATCTTTTAGAGCGTTTCTTGATCGAACACATTTTTATGGAAAAAAAGAAAATT